CAAGGACTTGAACCTGCTTGGATCACATCTAGACAAATCGAAGCAGGTCGGCGAGCAATGACACGAAATGCACGCCGTGGTGGAAAAATATGGGTCCGTATATTTCCAGATAAACCAGTTACAGTAAGACCGGCTGAAACACGTATGGGTTCGGGGAAAGGATCCCCTGAATATTGGGTAGCTGTTGTTAAACCGGGACGAATACTATATGAAATGGGTGGAGTAACCGAAAATATAGCCAGACGGGCTATTTTAATAGCAGCATCAAAAATGCCTATACGAACTCAATTTGTTATTTCGGGATAAAAATGTAGAACCGACAGAAATGAGTCTTGGGATGAAAGAAAACCGGAGGTTTCTTTTTTTAAATTTAAACAAACAATATTTCTTTTATTTTCTTCATCCTTTGCATTGAAAGAATAGACTAAAAAATTGATATGATTCAACCTCAGACCCATTTAAATGTAGCGGATAACAGCGGGGCTCGAGAATTGATGTGTATTCGAATCATAGGAGCTAGTAATCGTCGATATGCTCATATTGGTGACGTTATTGTTGCTGTGATCAAAGAAGCAGTACCAAATATGCCCCTAGAAAAATCAGAAGTAGTCAGAGCTGTAATTGTTCGTACCTGTAAAGAACTTAAACGTGACAGCGGTATGATAATACGATATGATGACAATGCTGCAGTTGTGATTGATCAAGAAGGCAATCCAAAAGGAACTCGAATTTTTGGTGCAATCCCCCGGGAATTGAGACAATTCAATTTTACTAAAATAGTTTCATTAGCTCCCGAGGTATTATAAAATAAAATGAGATCGTGATGTCTTTGAGGTATTTGAAAGAAATAGATTAAGAACTAGATTAATTCGTAGATTGTGTCTCACGCATATATCTTGAAAAATTCATATTCATAAACCAATAAAAAAAAAGAAAAACATGTTGATTATATCCAATTTTGAGGCACCAATAATTTTAGTTTATCATGGGTAGAGACACTATTGCTGAGATAATAACCTCTATACGAAATGCTGAGATGGATAGAAAAAGAGTTGTTCGCATAGCATCTACTAATATTACCGAAAATATTGTTAAAATACTTTTCCGAGAAGGTTTTATCGAAAACGTCAGAAAACATCGAGAAAAAAACAAATATTTTTTGGTTTTAACCCTGCGACATAAAAGGAATAGGAAAAGACCCTATAGAAATTTTTTAAATTTAAAACGGATCAGTCGACCCGGCCTACAAATCTATTCTAACTCTCAACGAATTCCTAGAATTTTAGGTGGGATGGGGATTGTAATTCTTTCTACCTCGAGAGGTATAATGACAGACCAGGAGGCTCGACTAGAAGGAATCGGCGGAGAAATTTTGTGTTATATATGGTAATCCTTTTAATATCCAAATGGGATCCGAAACCTCTTCCTATTTGTAAAAAAAAAAAGCAAGGGGATGAGTTATCTAATATCGTTTCTCCTCCATTAGTTGATACTTCAAGGAGGCTTGACCTGGAATGAAAGAACAAAAATGGATCCATGAAGGTTTAATTACTGAATCGCTTCCCAACGGCATGTTCCGGGTTCGGTTAGATAATGAAGATCTGATTCTAGGTTATGTTTCAGGAAAGATCCGACGAAGTTTTATACGTATACTGCCGGGAGATAAAGTAAAAATTGAAGTAAGTCGTTATGATTCAACCAGAGGACGTATAATTTATCGACTCCGAAACAAGGATTCGAAAGATTAGGTGGTTTTTATTCAATACGATTCGAGATGAAAAATTTCAAGAAACTTATTTTCTACCAATGAAATAGATTTAGAATTAAGATAAGGAATAACAAATATGAAAATAAGAGCTTCCGTTCGTAAAATTTGTGAAAAATGTCGACTAATCCGCAGGCGGGGACGCATTATAGTCATTTGTCCCAATCCGAGACATAAACAAAGACAAGGATAATCAGACTCACTAAAGGGCTCAATGTACAAATAAAGAATCTGTTTTGACATGAAATGGATATATCCATCTGACTCATATTTATGAGATGATACAATATGGCAAAAGCTATACCGAGAACTGGTTCGCGTAGGAATGTACGTATTGGTTCACGTAAGAGTGCACGTAGAATACCAAAAGGAGTTATTCATGTTCAAGCAAGTTTCAATAATACCATTGTCACGGTTACAGATGTACGGGGTCGGGTGGTTTCCTGGTCCTCGGCCGGTACTTGTGGATTCAAGGGTACGAGAAGAGGGACACCCTTTGCCGCTCAAACTGCAGCAGCAAATGCTATTCGTACAGTAGTAGATCAAGGTATGCAACGAGCAGAAGTCATGATAAAGGGTCCCGGTCTAGGAAGAGACGCAGCATTACGAGCTATTCGTAGAAGTGGTATACTATTAACTTTTGTACGGGATGTAACCCCTATGCCACATAATGGCTGCAGACCTCCGAAAAAAAGACGTGTGTAGAAATTAACAATGAAGAAATTTCAAAAGAAA